ATACAAAAATTTGTTCGATTATTTACAAAATCATGTATAATAAAGAATGAAAACTCGTATTTAACAAATAGATAAAAATATTAACTATTTTTTATTTTTTATGAGAGTTTCATAGATTTCCCTCTCCCAAAAGGAGAAAATCAATGGCAATAAGCTCAACAGAGCGTCGTTCAAAAAACGTACAAGTTTTTGTAGAAAAAGACGCTGTGGAAACTAGTTTCGCAAAATGGGCCCAACCAGGACATTTTTCAAGAACTTTAGCTAAAGGTCCAAAAACAACTACATGGATTTGGAACTTACATGCTGACGCTCATGATTTTGATAGTCAAACAAGCTCATTAGAAGAAGTTTCTCGTAAAATTTTCAGTGCACATTTTGGTCAATTATCAATCATCTTTTTATGGATTAGTGGTATGCACTTCCATGGTGCATATTTTTCAAATTACTCGGCTTGGTTAACAGATCCGATCGGTATTAAACAAAGTTCACAAGTAGTTTGGCCAATCGTGGGTCAAGAAATTCTAAACGCTGATGTTGGTGGAAATTTCCAAGGTGTTCAAACAACATCAGGCTGGTTCCAAATGTGGCGAGCAGAAGGAATTACAAGCGAAGTAGAATTATATTGGATAGCAATTGGCGGATTAGCTATGTCAGCAATTATGTTATTTGCTGGTTGGTTCCATTATCATAAAGCAGCACCAAAATTAGAATGGTTCCAAAATGCCGAATCAATGATGAATCATCATTTAGCTGGTTTATTAGGGTTAGGTTGTTTATCATGGTCTGGTCATCAAATTCATATTGCTTTACCAATTAATAAATTATTAGATGCAGGTGTTTCACCACAAGAAATTCCTTTACCACATGAGTTTTTAATTAACCGTGATTTAATGGCACAGTTATATCCAAGTTTTAGTAAAGGTTTAGCACCATTTTTTGGGGGGAACTGGGGTGAATACTCTGATTTTTTAACATTTAAAGGTGGTTTAAATCCTGTAACAGGTGGCTTATGGTTAAGTGATATTGCGCATCATCATCTAGCATTATCAGTTTTATTTATTATTGCTGGTCATATGTACCGAACAAATTGGGGTATTGGCCACAACATGAAAGAAATCTTAGAAGCTCATAAAGGTCCATTCACCGGTGAAGGTCATAAAGGATTATATGAAATTTTAACAACATCATGGCATGCTCAATTAGCTATTAATTTAGCAATGATGGGATCTTTAAGTATTATTGTAGCACATCATATGTATGCAATGCCTCCATACCCTTATATTGCAACAGATTATGCTACACAATTATCTTTATTCACACACCATATGTGGATTGGTGGTTTTTGTGTAGTTGGTGGTGCAGCTCATGGTGCTATTTTTATGGTTCGTGATTATACACCAGCAAATAATTACAATAATTTATTAGATCGTGTCCTAAGACACCGAGATTCAATTATTTCACATCTAAATTGGGTTTGTATTTTCTTAGGTTGCCATGCATTCGGATTCTACATCCATAACGATACTATGCGTGCATTAGGTAGACCTCAAGATATGTTCTCAGACAAAGCTATTCAATTGCAACCAATTTTTGCACAATGGATTCAAAATATCCATTTATTAGCACCTGGAACAACAGCACCAAATGCTTTAGCAACAACAAGTTATGCTTTTGGGGGTGACGTTATTGAAGTTGGTGGAAAAATTGCAATGATGCCTATTAAATTGGGAACAGCTGATTTCATGGTACACCATATTCATGCGTTTACAATCCATGTAACAGTCTTAATTTTACTAAAAGGTGTATTGTATGCACGTAGTTCAAAATTAATTCCAGATAAAGCTAATTTAGGTTTCCGTTTCCCTTGTGATGGCCCTGGTCGTGGTGGTACATGTCAAAGTTCAAGTTGGGATCATGTATTCTTAGGTTTATTCTGGATGTATAATTCAATTTCAGTGGTAATCTTCCATTTTAGTTGGAAAATGCAATCTGATGTTTGGGGAACGATTACACCAGACGGTAGTATTTCACATATTACAGGTGGAAACTTTGCACAAAGTTCAATTACAATTAATGGTTGGTTACGTGATTTCTTATGGTCACAAGCTTCTCAGGTAATTCAATCATATGGGTCAGCATCTTCGGCGTACGGCTTAATTTTCTTAGGCGCGCATTTCATTTGGGCATTTAGTTTAATGTTCTTATTTAGTGGTCGTGGTTACTGGCAAGAATTAATTGAATCAATCGTTTGGGCGCATAATAAATTAAACTTTGCTCCAACAATTCAACCTAGAGCATTAAGTATTACTCAAGGTCGAGCTGTTGGATTAGCACATTACTTATTAGGTGGTATTGGAACAACTTGGGCATTCTTCCTAGCTCGCGCTATTTCAATTACTTAATCAGTTTTTAAAATTACAAACATTTTTAAGTTCAATTTTATTTACAATTACAAATTATATAAAAAGGTATCTAACGATTATGGCAACTAAATTTCCAA